CTACCCATCCTGTATATTGTCTTTTTTGTTCCATATTGGACTAAAAACTTCGACTGATTTTTTCTTTTATTATTTATGAGTTAATAATTAGACGAGATTGTACGAAAAAAATTCTTCATTTTATATTTATAGAAAAAATGAAAGATTTCTTTTTTTTATGTTTATGCAAATTTGACATGACATGGGAGAACCCCCTTGGTTTAATTATCAAATTAAAAAAAGTTCTATCATATAGCATATAGAATGAACTGATACCACAGATTCTTAAAAAGGATAATCTAATAACTCGCTTTAGTTAATAATCCGGATCTATATTAGACGCTTATTCTAATAGGAAATGACATATTCAAATGGCTTTTCATCGAATGACTATTCATTTATTTTCAGGCAAATAGGGGCAAGAAGACTCTATGGAAAAAGGGGGTCCAATTCGATGTTGTATAAGGAAGAGTTAGAAAAGGGGTATGGGCTAAAGAAATCAAGGAGCGGTAGAAACAAAGATCCGAGTTTAAATTCTAAAAACATTCATAGTTGGAGTATTGATAGTAACAGTTCTAGTTACAATAATGTTGATCATTTATTCGGTGTCAGGAACTTTCGGAATTTCATCTCTGATCATATTTTTTTAGTTAAGGCTAGTAAAGGGGCCAGCTATTCCATATATTTTGATATTGAAAATAAGATTTTTGAGATTGACAATGATCGTTCTTTTCTGAGTGAACTACAAAGTTCTTTTTTGAATTATTGGAGTTCTCTGAATAGTGAATCTAATGGATCTAAGAGTGACGATCCCCCCTACTATAACTCTTACGTGTACGGTAGTCAATATAGTTGGAATAATCACATTAATAGTAGTATTGACAATTATCTTCATTCTCAAATGCGTATTCATAGTTCCGTTTTCGATGGTAGTGACAATTACATTTCTAGTTACATTTGGGGTGAAAGGAGGAGGTCCAGTATAAGAACTAGCACGAATAGTAGTGATTTAACTATAAAAAGAAAAAGTTTAAATAATCTTCATAATGTAACTCAAAAATACAGGCATTTGTGGATTCAATGTGAAAATTGTTATGGATTAAATTATAAGAAACTTTTTAAGTCAAAAATGAATATTTGTGAACAATGTGGATATCATTTGAAAATGAGTAGTTCAGAGAGAATTGAACTTTCGATTGATCCGGGTACTTGGGATCCTATGGATGAAGACATGGTTTCTCTGGATCCTATTGGATTTCATTCGGAAGAGGAACCTTATAAAGATCGTATTGATTCTTATCAAAGAAAAACGGGGTTAACTGATGCTGTTCAAACGGGTATAGGTCAACTAAATGGTATTCCCGCCGCAATTGGGGTTATGGATTTTCAGTTTATGGGAGGTAGTATGGGATCCGTAGTAGGAGAGAAAATTACTCGGTTGGTTGAGTATGCTTCCAATCAATTTCTACCCCTTATTATAGTATGCGCTTCTGGAGGGGCACGCATGCAAGAAGGAAGTTTGAGCTTGATGCAAATGGCTAAAATATCGTCTGCTTTATATGATTATCAATCAAATAAAAAATTCTTCTATGTAGCAATTCTTACATCTCCTACTACTGGTGGGGTGACAGCTAGTTTTGGTATGTTGGGAGATATAATTATTGCCGAACCCAACGCTTACATTGCATTTGCTGGTAAAAGAGTAATTGAACAAACGTTGAATAAGACAGTACCTGAAGGTTCACAAACATCGGAACATTTATTTCATAAGGGTTTATTCGATCTAATCGTACCACGTAATCCTTTAAAGAACGTTGTAAGTGAGTTATTTCAACTGCATTTGGATTCTTTCCCTTAGAATCAAAGTCGAGCATTCAAGTCAATTATAAATCATTTGTAGCAATAGTTAGTTTGTCGTAATCAAAGTCAAAATAAGAAGAATGGGGTTTTTGTCGGCGACATGCTAATTGTAGAAAGAATTAAGAGTTTCGGATAATTTTTTTTTACTTAAATTTCTGATTACGAATTAAGAAACCTCTATCAACAAGATAAAAAGGTGACTTCTGAAATTAGGTAAATCATTTCATCTTCCCTTCTTACATATCTATAATTTAATTCAAATAATAAAAAAATATAGCCTTTCTCTATTTTGTGAGAATCCCCATTTTTACAATGATGAGAATTTGAAAAAAATTCTTTCTTTTTGATTTATTTCATTGTTGCCGAAGTAACTCTCATCAATTAAAAAATGAATAGCAAAATAAGAATCCAGTTGATTCTCATACATATCTTTTTGTGTAGAAAGCTTAATAAGTTCATTTTTTGAGTTCTAAATTCCTTGCACTTAGTATATACTCACTTAGATATAATTAGTATAAATTAGTATAATTATATAATTAGTTAAAATTCTAATTAAGATATTTTTAGAACAATATAAAAAACAGGTACAAATAGTAAATCGAGGTACCCATTCTATGACAACTATCAACTTTCCCGCTATTTTGGTGCCTTTAGTGGGCCTGGTATTTCCGGCAATTGCAATGGCTTCTTTATTTATTCATGTTCAAAGAAACAAGATTTTTTAGGCACAGTGGGGCCAAATCTGATTTTTTCAAGACTTAGATTTGAATCATAACACAGAGATTGATTTAGTAGAAAGTGGAATATGGTATAACACGCGATTTCTTTCAAACATAAAAGAAGGAACTTTTATGTATGTGAAAACGAGTAATTTAATTCAAATTATTTTCAAGATTAGGATCGAATCGGTAGATGTTTAAAATAGAAAGTAAATGTATGTAGATATCTATGACGGGGTGGGTTCTATGAAGGGAATATTCTTATATCAAACTAATTCGATGAATTACTTCACATCAGAATATAATGGTGCTAGTTGATGAGAGTTATTTCGGAAACAAAAAGAATACGTAAAGTAAACCTCGTTTTATTTGGGTTCTTTTTTCAATTCAAATTCAATTAAATGCAACTCGATATAGTATGAATTGGCAATCAGAACGTATATGGATAGAACTTATAAAAGGGTCTCGAAAAAAAAGTAATTTTTGCTGGGCCTTTATCCTCTTTTTAGGTTCATTAGGCTTCTTATTGGTTGGAACTTCCAGCTATCTTGGTAGGAATTTGATATCTTTATTTCCTTCTCAGCAAATCCTTTTTTTTCCACAAGGGATCGTGATGTCTTTCTATGGGATCGCAGGCCTCTTTATTAGCTCCTATTTGTGGTGCACAATTTCGTGGAATGTAGGTAGTGGTTATGATCTATTCGATAGAAAAGAAGGTAGAGTGTGTATTTTTCGTTGGGGATTCCCTGGAAAAAATCGTCGCATCTTCCTCCAATTCCTTATAAAAGATATTCAGTCGATAAGAATAGAACTTAAAGAGGGTATTTCTACTCGTCGTGTCCTTTATCTGGAAATCCGAGGCCAAGGGGCCATACCTTTGACTCGTACTGATGAGAATTTGACTCCACGAGAAATTGAACAAAAAGCTGCTGAATTGGCCTATTTCTTGCGTGTACCAATTGAAGTTTTTTGAAATGAATTGATGAAGGACTGCTTTCTCATTCTCAACTGGGGGTAAAAAAAACTCTCCAATTTTTGTATTGTTTTGCCGCCCATTTTTAATTATCAGATTCATAAGTTTCTCTCCATTTTGTTATTTTTGTACTATGGGTAGTCAGTTCAATTTTTTTTAAATATTTGATATTTCGATAGTTTTATTTTTTTTTTTTTTTTTTTTATCTGAATTCTTTACTTGGAGTGGTTCTTTCGGGTATTTGTCGAAAGTAAAAAATTGCTTCGAATTTTATCAATTGAAATATCTGGAAAAAAAGAAGTTTTTATTATTTATTTATTCGATTTTTGTATTATTTCAATATTTTCAAAATTCTCAAGGAAGGACTCATCACCGAATGACAAAGCAGAAAATAGCTTCATAGGTTTGATACCTTGTAATAGAACTCATGCTTTATATAAATATAAAGGTTTGATCACATAGAGTCGACGAATAAAAAGGGTTCATTAACAATTGAATTTATAGATAAAAAAAAAATGGCAAAAAAGAAAGCATTTATTCCCCTTCTATTTATTGCATCTATAGTCTTTTTACCTTGGTGGATCTCTCTCTCATTTCATAAAAATCTGGAATCTTGGGTTACTAATTGGTGGAATACTAAACAATCTGAAACTTTCTTGAATGATATTCAAGAAAGGAGTGTTCTAGCAAAATTTATAGAATTAGAGGAACTACTCCTGTTGGACGAAATGATAAAGGAATACCCGAAGATACATTTACAAAAACTTCATATAGGAATCCATAAAGAAACGATTCAATTGATCAAGATGCACAACGGGGATTTTATTCATACGATTTTGCACTTCTCGACAAATATAATCTGTTTCATTATTCTAAGTGGTTATTCTATTCTGTGTAATAATGAACTTCTTATTCTTAACTCTTGGATTCAGGAATTTCTATATAACTTAAGTGACACAATCAAAGCCTTTTCTATTCTTTTATTAACTGATTTATGTATCGGATTCCATTCGCCCCATGGTTGGGAACTAATGATTGGTTCTATCTACAAAGATTTTGGATTTGCTTATAACGATCAAATTATATCTGGTCTTGTTTCCACTTTTCCAGTCATTCTAGATACAATTTTAAAATATTGGATCTTCCATTATTTAAATCGTGTATCCCCATCGCTTGTAGTGATTTATCATTCAATGAATGACTAAAATCAAAAAGGATCTACTTTAAAGTAGCTGATATTAATCCAATTAGAATGTTTGTTACTTTGGTCCGAAGCCAAAATCATACTGACTCTTTCTATGTCTACCCATCAAAGGCAAGGAGTTTTTCTTAGATTCCAATAAATAGCAGACTCGTGGATAGGGAACTAGATTAGCAACCTACCCAATTTATTGTAGAAATTTTCGGGATCAAGGATTGGACTATGCAAACTCAAACTATAAATACCTTTTCTTGGATAAAAGAACAGA